GAATTCGGGTCGATTGGATCGAGTGAAAAATCCTATTGTTTTGGTTGTGGACTCAAGGGTTCAGGTTCAAACATGTTCTTTGAAGAAATATATGAGTTCTATTATAATAGAAAAAAAATATGTTTTTTTTATTCCATTTAAGTAAATCGAGAAAAGGAAAAACATAATAACAAATGACACTCCTATCATAGGAATGGAAATAGCCTTGTTGCTGCTTCAATAACAAGCATTTTCGTTTTCAAATCAAATAAATCATTTGATCTATGATTCATTGGAACAAGGAATGGCCTGGCTAGGTACTGGCCAGGCCGGGGGAATAAAAGAAAGAACTTTTCGGACGAAATCAAAGAGGTACTCTTTCTATTGGAGATATCTGTTTCGAATCATTATCTAAAGGGAATTGATGATTGATCAAATTCGTCTATATTTATAGAATAAAGAAAGATAAGGAAAAACTTTTATCAACCTTTACTTCACGCGTCACATATGAATTATCCATTTAAAATGGGGAGAGATGGCTGAGTGGACTAAAGCGGCGGATTGCTAATCCGTTGTACGAATTATTTGTACCGAGGGTTCGAATCCCCCTCTCTCCGTTTCTTCTGATCACTTGATATTTCCCTTTCGAATTCGAAAAAATCTCTAACCCCCTTTCTCATAGTTAAATGTATGGAATGGAGAAAGAAAATCCTAAGAAAATTCAGAAATCGAGCAAGGAAAAACCCCTGATTTTTTTATTCATCACGTCCAGGATTACGTCCTGGATCATTAGATAGGAATCCGAAGATGAAGAGAGAAACAAAGAATATCACTACTGTGTAAACGAAGAGTTTGAGAGTAAGCATTACACAATCTCCAAGATCATTTTGGGGGAAATAGGGGAATAGATTCTCCATTTTTGTACCACATATTCCGTTTTGACACCAAGAAAAGAAGCGGTTTCTAGAAAACATAAGGAATTTGCAGGAATGCATTTGTAATAAGATTCTGATTCTTTCGTTAACAAAATGATCTCTCATACCTACAATTAGGTATTGTAGGGACCATACATAGGGTCTTCGACCCCCAGAAGGAATGAAGAAATGAGGTGATTCCGATTCATCTCGGTTATCCAAAAGAATTTCCATGTTTGAGTCGAGGGTTCATTATCTGATCTTATCAATTCTTAAGAATAGAATTTTTTTTTATCGAATAAATCATGAATGTTTCTAAGACAGTATTAAAGATCTCATCGAAAACTTACAGCAGCTTGCCAAACAAGGGCTAAGAGAAAAAAGAGCACAGGTATGACTGGCATAACATCTACGATTGGATTGAAAAAAGCATAAGCTTCGGGCAATTTGGCGAAGAAAAAGCTACTCGAATGAAGGGCAGAATTAAGACAGATCAAACTAAAGATATTAAGCATAACAAACATTTTGTTCTTGGAGAAAATTTCATTATTATTGGGTTATTGATATAAGGGGAAAATGAAGAAAGAAGGGAAAGTAGGCCGCAAAATCTTTCTTTTTCTTTGAACTCCCTCAATCAAAAATCCTTCAATTCTCAAATGAGAATAGAAGGAATCATACCTTACATACAATATCTTAATTGAATTATATGTAATGATCAATAAATTCATTTTGATTCTACATCTACATGTGTAGAATCATAGCAACAACCAATTCAATAGATATTGGGGCTGGAATTGACGAACAACCAATACCGATATTAGTGTTTATTGGTGCCGAATAGAAATAAAAATGGGGCGTGGCCAAGTGGTAAGGCAACGGGTTTTGGTCCCGTTACTCGGAGGTTCGAATCCTTCCGTCCCAGACCAATTCTATCATAACAAAGATTGTTCTTTTTAACAATCTTCTGTTTAAGGGTGTAATGTTGGATACAATGTGATCCAATCTTTCTTTGTGATTTCTAATGATTCTTCTATAGAATCATATCTTCCCTTTCGATTTTGTTTCTCACAAACAAACGGATCGAGTATCAATGACATGTGGATGGAAATAAATATCTTTTTTGATATAGGTAGGATGGGAACAAAGATCAAAGTGAAATTCAAAAAAAAAACTGGGTGGGCCATTCAGCGTATGTTCGCCCCCTCGCCCATATTCATATTGAAGGTTAGTTAGTCATTTGGATAAACTTTATGCCCCATATCTATGATATTTGGATTCTCACATGATGCATTCTGAGTCGAAATGCGAAATAAAAGAGAAGTCTCTACTTTCCCTAAAGTAAATATAAATAAAGATAGGGTAGACAAAATGACTAATTCTATGTGGATCCTGAATCCTAAAAAACGGGGGGGTTCTTGGTATTAATTCCATCGCTGGAATTAAAGCTCCTGAGACTGGGGTGGGACAAAATCAAACAAAATAGTAACAACGAATTGATATGAACCCATTTTGCTTTGTACTTATACAAGACAGGATAGCATCCCATAAGAAGATCCTTTTAAATTGGTTTTGGGTATGATTCATGATCCCCATGGAATTCGTGTCGATATGAGTTAATCCGCAAAGGAAAGGAAGGTATCAATTTCAAGACCCTTGTCATCCGGATCTTATTAACAAACAAGAAAATTCAATACGGAACAGATTATTTTCTTTGGACCTAATTTCTTTTATTTTGTATTTGATTTGGCTCCAATGAATAATTGGAAATCAATGTAGCGATCAATTGGGGGAGGGGGGAGATTCATACACTCACTTTACTTTATGGAAAGATTCCTGAATCTGAAGTAAGGAAAAATCTGTAGAAAATGAACCATGCCTATATATATTGTTATTGTTCTATTTCAGTGATCAGTGACACCGGTGTTTCAGTTTTGGCGAAAAAGATCTGCGATCCCTTAAATACCCACGATTACCCCCGGTAACACTTGTTTGGTGTATCTGATGAATACGATAAAATCAGACTCCTACGATTCTGATTTTATCAATCAGATGAAAGAATACCGACCTTAATCTTTTCTTTCATGAGCCCCTTCTATCCATCCCCAAGAAAACAAAACAATTGGATTTGTTTCTTGACCCATTTATCTGGTTTAAATTATTGATGATTCAATCGGAAAGGAAACATAGAGGTCTCTTATGATGATCAAATTCGCGTCTGATTTAATTAATCAGATATCTGCTAAACATTTTTAGATCCTCGTTGTACCGACTTGTTGATGGATTTAGAGATTCAATTCAGTCTTTACTGGAAAACTTATTTCCAGTAATGATGTCGAAGTAGGAAATTCTTGAAATTGTTTTTTATGATTCCTTATAAATTCTTTCTCCTCGAAGAAGTGTGACATTGGTGAATCTATCCTATCGAGTCACTTGCGATCTTTCCCGGTCATTGGAATAGCTTATTTGGTTAATGACTCATTCTGTTCCGGTATCGGTAATCTAGACCCTTCTTTAGTTTTAGTTGTTTGAGAAAGAATTGGATCTTTCATGATTCATCATCCCTAACAATCTGTTGAAGATGTAAAGAAGTGTTAAGCAACGCATTTCTTCGTGTTTTTTATAAATGTGTTTCATTCTTCTAATAAAATATGGGGTTAAATTATATTCTTGCTGAGACTTCTCCAGATCCATATATGAAAATGAAAGTATGGAGGACTTCATATACTATATACCGATTGAGCCAATGACTATTCATGATTCCATATTGAATCAATTCCATACCGGTCCAAAATTAGAGGAATGTTATGGTAAAACTTCGTTTGAAACGATGTGGTAGAAAGCAACGTGCGACTTGAAGGACATTATTGGCTGTGGATTCTTGTACCCACCATTTTATATATCAAAGAAGATGCTCTCGGCTCGACATAGTTTGTTCTATTCCACTAGGACCCCAATTTTGGGGTTGTAATAAAATAATATAATTATAATATAGCACATGATGGAGCTCGAGCATAAAGAATTGGTTCATTTAGCAGAGAGAAGGATCTAGGGTTAATGCCAATCAATAAGTTGGAACAACTTCGTAAGTATATCTTCGGTATAGAAATTGAAAGGATCAAGTTCGAACAAGTAAAAAAAAAAAAGTAAAATGAATTTGTCGAAATAGTTTTACCAATTCCGATCAAAAGTGTATCACAGGGGAATCAATCGTTTCCATAGAACGAAATAACAAAAGGTATGTTGCTACCATTTTGAAACAATTAAGGATCACCGAAGTAATGTCTAAACCCAAGGATTCAAAGCAAAGATAAAATAAAGGATACCGGAACAAGGAAACACCGTTTTCAATTGTCTCAACAACTAGATCAGAATGGGGAAGAAATCAAATCGATTCTAGGCGAGACAAACAAAAGAGGTTAGAGACGGCTCAATAAATGTATAAGGATTTCCCTTCGAGCTCTTTGAGAATTACCCAACTTGAGTTATGAGTACGAATGAGATTTCTTTTTTTTTTTTTTTTTCAGGAAGGAAGAACAAAAAAAAATGACTCAAATCATAGTCTAATTGATGATTTTGTGGATCTATTTGCCACTACAATACATAAATTCGAATCATTCTTTTTCGAGCCGTACGAGGAGAAAACCTCTTATACGTTTCTAGGGGGGGTTGTTCATTTATGTCTATCCCAATGAGTCATCTATCGAATCGTTGCAATTGATGTTCGATCCCGAAGAGAGGGAAGAGATCTTCGTAAAGTGGGTTTTTACGATCCGATAAAGAACCAAACTTATTCAAATGTTTCCGCTATTCTATATTTCCTTGAAAAAGGCGCTCAACCTACAGGAACTGTTCATGATATTTCAAAGAAGGCGGAGGTATTTAAGGAATTTCGAATTAATCAAATGAAATTAATGAAATAAAAAAAAAGGGGGGGGGCCAGTATCTAGCTTTGTCTAATTGTTTCTCCACCATTCCTTATTTTTTTTCTCTATTCTCTATTCATTGTTGCTCTCACATGACCCCGTATCATAGAACTATAAAAAAAATATCTTCTCTTGATATGAGACAGATAGAAAAAAGATTGAGTGAATAGATGAAATAACTGGGAAATTATGGGATTACCATCAATCAGATGGTTTTCGTTGGGACTCCACCAACAAACAAAAGGTCAATCTTGCTTATTGTACCTCTATTGAATAAATATTGAATAAACCCGACATTTTTTTCCTACCGGAATTCCTTATTTATTTCCCCACTCATACTTCATCCCTTATCTATGTTGTAGTGTCACTCCAACACAAGTCCTTGTTTTATTTATTGAATTGGTTTTCTCAACATTCAATTCATATTGACAATGGTGTATCGAACAAATATAATTCGATCGTGGATAAATAGATCTATTTATCCACATTTCATAAGTTTGTTTCTTTATTTCACTCAAACGATGGGTTCGTCAATTTCGTTGTGACACAAGAAGTATCTTAGTTAATATAATGAAAAAAAAAAAATAGAGTATGGGTAGTCTATCAATTTTTACATCTATTTAGATTTTCTCTATAATTTATCCCAGAATCTGTTGTATTTTCATCTGATCTCTGTTCATTTTTATGTTCACAATTGATCATCAAATCTTTCTTTTTGATCTGTTGCTAGTTCAATGTTTTGACGAGGTCGGGCAATCGAATCTCTTTATTTATTTTTTATTCCGATCGTATCTACACACCCTATTTATATGGGTTGCTAACTCAACGGTAGAGTACTCGGCTTTTAAGTGCGGCTATGGTCTTTTACACATTTTGATGAAGCAACGGATTCGTCCATACCATTGGTGGAGTTTGTAAGACCACGACTGATCCTGAAAGGGAATGAAAGGAAAAAACAGCATGTCGTATCAATGGAGAACTCTTAGAATACTTCATCCTTAACGGATCGATACAAAATCTTGTTTTGATTCTTTTCTTGGAAAGGGGTCAAATCAATTCAAGTTGGGTCGAGTGAATAAATGGATAGAGCCCTATAGCTCCAATTATAGGGAAACCAAAAGCAACGAGCTTCTGTTTGTTCTTAATTCGAATGATTACCCGATCTAATTAGACGTTAAAAATATATTAGTGCCTGATGTGGGAAAGGGTTCTCTTGTGAGTGGATCATCAATTCCTTTTTTTTAATGAATCCTAACTATTCTCTATTATGTTCTCTATTATGTAGTGGAGACGAATGTGTAGAAGAAACGGTATACTGATCAAAATTCATTATTCCAAAGTCAAAAGAGTGATCGGGTTGTAAAAATAAAGGATTTCTAACCATCTCTTGTAACTATAACGAACATAAATAAATTGGATGGAAATAGGATCCGTTGATTGTCCTTTCTGGCTCCGGGGTATCTATTCTTTTCTTACTATATACCTTGTTCTGACCGTATCGTACTATGTATTATTTGATAACTCAAGAAATCCCCCATTTGGTTCAAGTGTAATTTCAAATGGAAATGGAGGAACTACAAGGATATTTAGAAATGGATGGATTTCGGCAACAATACTTCCTATATCCGTTTCTATTTCAGGAATATATCTACGCGCTTGCTCATGGTCATGCTTTAAATGGATCGATTCTTTATGAACCGGTGGAAAATTTAGATCATGACAATAAATCCAGTTCACTAATTGTGAAACGTTTAATTACTCGAATGCATCAACAGAATCGTTTGATTATTTCGGTTAATGATTCTAATCAAAATCGATTCGTTGGGCACAACAATCATTTTGATTCTCAAATGATATCGGAGGGTTTTGCAGTCGTTGTGGAAATTCCATTCTCGCTGCGATTGGTATCTTCCCTAGAAGAAAAAGAAATAGCAAAATCTCATAATTTACGATCTATTCATTCAATATTTCCCTTTTTCGAGGACAAGTTATCACATTTAAATCATGTGTCAGATATACTAATACCCCACCCCATCCATCTGGAAATCTTGGTTCAAACCCTTCACTCTTGGATACAAGATACTCCTTCGTTGCATTTATTGCGATTCTCTCTCTACGAGTATTGGAATTCAAATAGTCTCATTACTCCAAAAAATTCCATTTCCCTTTTTTCAAAAGAGAATCAAAGATTCTTCTTGTTCCTCTCTAATTCTCATGTATATGAATGTGAATTCATATTCATTTTTCTCCGTAAACAACCCTTTCATTTACGATCAAAATCTTTTGGATCCTTTCTTGAGCGAACACATTTCTATGCAAAAATAGAATATCTTGTAGTAGTGCTTTGTAACGATTTTCAGAAAACCCTATGGTTGTTCAAAGACCCTTTTATGCATTATGTCAGATATCAAGGAAAATCGATTCTGGCTTCAAGGGGGGCTCGTCTTCTGATAAAGAAATGGAAATCTCACCTTGTCAACTTTTGGCAATCTCATTTTGACTTGTGGTCTCAACCGGCCAGGATCCATATAAAGCAATTATATAATCATCCCTTCTATTTTCTGGGCTATCTTTCAAGTGTACGACTAAACTCTTCGGTGATAAGGAGTCAAATGCTAGAGAATTCGTTTCGAATAGATACTGCTATTAAGAAATTCGAGACCGTAGTCCCAATTATTCCTCTG